GAGACTGATACTATTGATAAAGAAACCAAGACTAATGCTAGCAAAGAGACTAATACTGTGAATAAAGAAACGAAGCCTAATGCTAGCAAAGAGACTGATACTGTTGATAAAGAAACGAAGCCTAATGCTAGCAAAGAGACTGATACTGTTGATAAAGAAACCAAGACTAATGCTAGCAAAGAGACTGATACTGTGAATAAAGAAACGAAGACTAATGCTAGCAAAGAAACTGATACTGTGAATAAAGAAACCAAGACTAAAACCCCAGAAGAAGAGGCTAAAGAAGATGAAGAGAAGGGGCTTGTTGTGATGCGTTATGCACACCAACCCGATTTTAAGCACGGCTTAATCAAAGGCTCTATGCGAACTCAAAGGCGTAAAATTGTTATTGAGAAACTGTTTCAAGCAAATGCACATTCCCCCCTTTTTTTTGACAGGATAAAAAAAAAAAAACTTTTTTCTTTTGCTATCCCCCGCCCGGTTCAACTGAACCGAATTTTTAGAAATTGGTCGGCGGGAAAAGGGTTCAGGATTTTAGAGTCTACAGACGAACAAACAAAAAGAGAAGAAAAACCAAAAAGAGAATCTAAAAAGAAAAACGACCGAGTAAAGGAAAAAAAGCGATTAGAGATAGGGGAAGCCTGGGATACTTTTGAAATTACCCAAATGTTAAGGGGTTGCATTTTAATAGCCCAATCAAGTCTTAGAAAAAATCTTATATTACCTTCATTGATAATCGGTAAAAATCTTGGACGTATGCTATTATTGCAAATTCCTGAATGGTCTGAAGATTTCGAGGAATGGAATAGAGAAAAGCATATTAAGTGCACTTATACTGGTAATCCGTTATCCGAAACAGAATTTCCGGAAAATTGGTTGACACAAGGTATTCAGATCAAGATTGTATATCCTTTCCATCTGAAACCTTGGCACACATCTAAACCGCTAACTTCTCGTGATGACGTTTGTTTTTTAACAATTTTTGGAAGGGAAACAGAACTGCCTTTTGGCTCTCCCCGAAAAACACCTTCCTTTTTTGAGCCCATTTTAAAGGAACTCGAAAAAAAAATTGGAAAATATGAAAAGGTTACAGCTGAAAGCGTTTTAAAAAAAATAATAATAAAATTATTTAAAAAAGTTTCAAAAGAAACAAGAACAACAAACCAAAATCTTCCGTTTATAGAAAAAGACCTCTCCAAGGGTAAACCAATTTTATTATTTAGATCGAGAGAAATAGGTGGAATGGAAAAAGAAAAAGATTCTAGAATAAGCAACCAGATAATTGATGAATCTTTTAGTCAAATTCAAAAAATTCAAATTCCAGATTGGACAAATTCTTCACTGATAGAAACTAAAATGCAAGATATGACTGATAGAACAAGTACAATCAAAAATCAAATAGAAAGAATTACCGAAGAGAAAAAAAAAGTAACTCTAGAACTAGATATTAGTACTTACAAAAAAAGTTGTAGATTAGAGTTGTCAAAAAAGATTTGGCAAATAGTAAAACTAAAAAACATAATATGTAAATTTCATTATTTTAGAAAATTTTTCATTCAAAGAATATATAACGATATTTGTTTATCTACTATTCATATTTGCCAAACGAATACACAACTCTTTGTTGAATCGACAAAAAATTTGATTGAAAAATATATTTCCAAGAATGAAACAAATAAAAAAATAATTAATAAAAAAACTAAAAATACAATTCACTTTATTTCAAATATAAAAACTTATACTTATAATAGTTGTAAGAAAAATTCAGAAATTTTTTGTGATTTATCCAACTTGTCACAAGCATATGTATTTTACAAAATATCACAAACCGGGGTTGTTAACTTGTCTAAATTAAGATCCGTTCTTCAACATCATGGAACATCTTTCTTCCTTAAAACTCAAATGAAAGACTCCTTTCGAACACAAGGAATATTTCAGTCTGAAGTAATACATAAGAAACTTCAGCGGTCTATAACGAGTCAATGGAAAAATTGGTTAAGAGGGAATTATCAATACGATTTATCTCAGATTATCTGGTCTAGCTTAATGTCACAAAAACAAAAATGGCGAAATAGGGTTAATCGATATTGTAGGTCTCAAAAAAAAGATTTAAAAAAATGGAATTCATGTGGAAAATACCAATTAAGTCATTACAAGAAAAAAAAGGGTCCTAACTCATTATCGAATCAAAAAGATAATTTTCAAAAATGCTATAGATATGATCTTTTATCATATAAATCCATTAATAATGAAAATAAAGGTGACTCGGTTTTTTATAGATCAATCCCTCAAGTAACTAAAAGGCAAGCGGTTTCTGATAATTACAACATGTCGCAAAACTCCTTGTTTGCGATAACAGGAAGTATCCCTATCAATATTTTTATAGGAAGAATAGAAAGGGTATATATTCCATATATAGAAAAAAATCTTAATAGAAAATATTTTAATTGGGAAAATATCTATTTTGATCTTAGAAAAAAAGTGGCTATTGAATCCTGGGTCGCGGTAAATCCCAGCAGTAATCAAAAGACTCGAATTGGGACTAATAATTTTCAATTAATTGATCCAATTGATAAAGAAGAAGAGGAAGAGATCAATCCCAGCAGTAATCAAAAGACTCCAATTGGGACTAATAAGGATGAAATATTTTATGCAATTGATAAAGAAGAAGAGGAAGAGATCAATCCCGAAGAAGAGATCAATCCCGAAGAAGAGATCAATCCCAGCAGTAATCAAAAGACTCCAATTGGGACTAATAACGATCAATTAATTGATCCAATTGATAAACAAGAAAAAGACCCTTTTTATATTCCGATTAATCAAAATCCAGAAATCAATCAACCTAATTCTCCAAATTCTTTTTTTGATTGGATGGGAATGAATGAACAAATACTAAATCGTCCCATCTCGAATCTGGAACTTTGGTTCTTCCCAGAATTTGTGCGGCTTTTTAATGTATATAAAACGAAACCGTGGATTATACCAAGCAAATTACTTCTTTTAAATTCGAATCTAAGTGAAACCGATAATAAAAAGAAAAACATCGCTGAAAACCAAAATCTTGAAGAAGAAGATTCCGCGAAATCAGACATGAAAAAAGGTACAAAGAAAAGTAAAACCAATAGTGAAAAGAAAAGTGAAACCGATAGTGAAAAGAAAAGTGAAACCGATAGTGAAAAGAAAAGTGAAACCGATAGTGAAAAGAAAAGTGAAACCGATAGTGAAAAGAAAAGTGAAACCGATAGTGAAAAGAAAAGTGAAACCGATAGTGAAAAGAAAAGTGAAACCGATAGTGAAAAGAAAAGTCTAAGTACAAGAGAGCTAAGAGAGTTATTCATGAAAAAGTATTTCCTTTTGCAATTGAGATGGGATCAAAGGAATATCGGTCAAAACATTCGCAAAAATGTCCGGATATTAGCTCTCCCGAAGAGCTCGATAAATCTAGAAACCATGACTCTATCATGCATTGAAAGGAGAAAATTACAATTGAATGTAATGTGGAAGTCGAAGAGCAATTTGAGTATTCTAAAATTTTTCAAAAGCATAGGAGTGGTTGTGGACCGCCTTGGACTGTCTGTAAAAAACAATGGGCAATTTCTTATGTATCAAACCATAGGTATTTCGTTGGTTCATAAGAGTAAAAACAAAACTAATCAACAATACCGAAAACAAAGAATAATTCGAGCTAGAGAGAACAATCATTTTGATGCGCTTGTTCTTGAAAATATTTTATCGTCTAGACGTCGTAGAGAATTGAGAATTCTAATTTGTTTCAATTCAAACAATTGGAATGATGTGGATACCAATTCCGTATTTTTCAACGAAAACGGGGTAAAAAACTGTAGTCACTTTTGGGAAGAAAGGAACCTTCGTGATAAGGAGAAAAATGAATTAATTCAATTCAAGTTTTTTCTTTGGCCCAATTATCGATTGGAAGATTTAGCTTGTATGAATCGTTATTGGTTTGATACTAATAACGGCAGTCGTTTCAGTATCTTAAGGATCCACATGTATCTACCATTGAAAATTCGTTGATAGTATTACTATATACCCTGTAGCAGGGTATATGATAGAAAACAAATGCACACATGCCTTATCTTATACCTCATTCGAATCTCACTGAATAGAGGATACAGCGTATCCATTAGACCTATAAATTATCAATGAATCCAAAGATATTCATTTCATTTTAGGTCTAATTGATTCACTTTTGTGAATACAAAAATGTACGAGATTCTTATCTGAATTCAAAATAGGATTTTGAATTCATTGGAATGGATAAACTGAGGAGTTCAGAAAGCAATTTATTCTATATCAATCATTCAAATTATTGGCATTCTTTTTATTGATCAATAAAATTCGTTAAAATATATATCAGGGAAGGGGATCAATTCTTTTTTTATGGTAAAAAACTTATTCATTTCGGTTATTTCTCAAGAAGAAACCAAAGAAAACAGAGGGTCCGTTGAATTTCAAATATTCAATTTCACCAATAAGATACAGAGACTTACTTCCCATTTAAAATTGCACAAAAAAGACTATTTATCTCAGAAAGGTTTGCGTAAAATTTTGGGAAAACGTCAACGGCTGCTAGCTTATTTGTCAAAAAAAAATAAAGTACGTTATAAAGAATTAATTGAGAAATTGGATATTCGAGAGACAAAAACTCATTAATTTTTAATTTGAGGAGTCATTTGTTTTTAACTTATTTGTTTCGTTTCAATTTTGATGAACCTCTTTTCACATTCAGCAATTCATGGAAGAATTACATGGAAGAACGAATCGGTAAAAAATTTATGACTGCACCAGCTACAAGAAAAGACCTCATGATAGTCAATATGGGTCCTCACCACCCATCAATGCATGGTGTTCTTCGACTTATTCTTACTCTCGATGGTGAAGATGTTATTGACTGCGAACCAATATTGGGTTATTTACACAGAGGGATGGAGAAAATTGCGGAAAACCGAACAATTATACAATATTTGCCCTATGTCACACGTTGGGATTATTTAGCTACTATGTTTACAGAAGCAATAACCGTAAATGGACCTGAACGATTGAGCAATATTCAAGTACCTAAAAGAGCTAGCTATATCAGAGTCATTATGTTGGAGTTAAGTCGTATAGCTTCCCATTTGTTATGGCTCGGTCCATTTATGGCGGATATTGGGGCGCAGACTCCTTTCTTCTATATTTTTCGAGAAAGAGAGTTGATATATGACCTATTCGAAGCTGCCACCGGTATGCGAATGATGCATAATTTTTTTCGTATCGGGGGAGTAGCTGCTGATCTACCCCATGGCTGGATAGATAAATGTTTGGATTTTTGCAATTATTTTTTAACAGGGGTTGCTGAATATCAAAAACTTATTACACAGAATCCCATTTTTTTAGAACGAGTTGAAGGTATAGGCACTATTAGGGCAGAAGAAGCACTCAATTGGGGTTTATCCGGACCAATGCTACGAGCTTCGGGAATCGAATGGGATCTTCGTAAAATCGATCAGTATGAGTGTTACGACGAATTTGCTTGGGAGGTTCAATGGCAAAAAGAGGGGGATTCTTTAGCTCGTTATTTAGTAAGAATCGGCGAAATGGAAGAATCCATAAAAATGATTCAACAGGCCCTGGAAGGAATTCCGGGGGGGCCTTATGAGAATTTAGAAATCCGACGTTTTGATAGAGTAAAACATCCCCAATGGAATGATTTTGAATACCGATTCATTGCTAAAAAAACCTCTCCTATTTTTGAATTATCGAAGCAAGAACTTTATGTGAGAGTCGAAGCTCCAAAGGGAGAATTGGGAATTTTTCTGATAGGAGATCAGAGCGTTTTTCCTTGGAGATGGAAAATTCGTCCACCGGGTTTGATCAATTTGCAAATTCTTCCTCAGGTGGTTAAAAGAATGAAATTGGCTGATATTATGACGATACTAGGTAGCATAGATATCATTATGGGGGAAGTTGATCGTTGAAATGATAATTGATACAACACAAATCCAGGCTATCCATTCCTTTTCCGGATTGGAATCCGTAAAAGTCAAAGAAGTCTATGGGATCATATGGATACTTGCCCCTATTTTTACTATTGTATTAGGAATCACAATGGGTTTACTAGTAATTGTTTGGTTAGAAAGGGAAATATCCGCGGGAATACAACAACGTATTGGCCCCGAATATGCGGGTCCTTTAGGAATTCTTCAAGCTTTAGCAGATGGTATCAAACTCCTTTTGAAAGAAAGCCTTCTTCCATCTCGAGGGGATACTCGCTTATTCCGTATCGGACCTTCCATAGCAGTGATATCCGTTTTTCTAAGTTATTTAGTAATTCCTTTTGGTTATAAGCTTGTTTTAGCCGATCTTAGTATTGGGGTTTTTTTCTGGATCGCCGCTTCAAGTATTGCTCCCGTTGGACTTCTTATGTCCGGATATGGATCAAATAATAAATATTCCTTTTTAGGCAGAATCTCTGATATTGAAAATAAAAAAGTCTCTTTTAGAGAAGAAAGCGCTGAACTAGAAAGGCAAACAGCCGATATATTGGAAAGCGAATTCGCACTTGAGGCAGAAAAGGTGAATTTAAAAGAATTAATAGATTATTTTTTAGAAAATACAGCTGCCTTGGAACGAGCACAAGCTACTATACAAGCTCCAGAGGGTTCTTTGAAAAAGGAAGGACATTCTTTAATCCGAACTACAAATGCACTGAGAGAAGCTCAGTTTGTACTGAGCGAGCGCAATGATTCTTTGAATGAAAGAGATTTCCTACTCAGAAAATATCATAAGATGTTATCTTGGATATATTTTGATCGTAATTTGGAAGAAGAAACTCCTCCTATTTTGCGATTCGAACCTTCTACTATTTTTGAATTAGAACTTTCTCCTCTTTGGGGAGGAGAACCTTCGCGTCCTACTAATGAAACAAATGAAAGAAATAAATCCTGTAATTATAGTCGTATAGCCAATAGAAAACTCTTACCCAATTTAAGTAATTTTAAACATAAGAACTTAATTTGGGTAAGTTTTTTTTTAACCTAGTATAATTGAGTTTTCTTAATTTTTGTAAAACAGAAAAATAAAGATTGATACAAAAAAGAAATAAAAAAACAAATAAAAAGGAATTCTCGCATATCCTAAATATTTGATACCTTCGCTAGCAATAAAACTAAGAAAAGCAAAACAATTAAATATTTGGTCAATAATTCTTAAATCAAAACAACGAATAATTTGAGAAAACCTTCGTACTTGGCAAACAAAAAAATTCTTATAAAAAGTATCTATATAAGCACGATTATAGGCCCAGTCATATATGACAAAGACTATTTTGTCGCGAATAACTCTCTTAAGGCTTTTTTGATGAAACGAATTAATTAATAGAAAACTTTTGAAAGACGAATAGGTGGGTTTATATAATAAAAATGCTATAAATATTCCGCAATAAGCAATCCCCACGGAAATTACCGTATGCTTTAAAAACTCGGCTAAATCTGTTGAATTAGTGTGATGCAAAAGATAAATAGCAGGATGTAACCATTGGGTTAAGATGTCGAGATTGAAACCAAGCTCCTTCGGAATTCCTAAGAATCCAATTACAAAAGTTACAAAACACAATAGAATTTGTGGAAATAACATAGTATTTTCTGACTCAAAAGGATCAGAAGTATAAGAAATTTTGGTTTGATTCTCCCCTTTCTCATCAATTGTGAAAAAGCGAAAATTTTTGTTAATTGGCTTTGAACCCTTTTTTCCCCATAGAGACATTGAATCAGCAGGGTTATTTTTTTTTCCACTATAATTTTTAAAACCAACGTTTAAATGTCCTTCAAAAGTCATTAAATAAATCCGAAACATATAAAATGCGGTTAATCCCACTGTGCCCCAAGCTATTAGGGCGAAAATCGGCGAATAAAGCCAGCTATCATTAAGAATTTCATCTTTTGACCAAAAACAAGCAAGGGGCGGAATACCACAAAGTGAAAGTGTACCTAATAAAAAAGCACCTTTGGTTATCGGTACGTGTTTTGTTAAACCGCCCATAATAACCATATTCTGACTTTTTTCGGGAGAATAACCAATAATAGTCTCCATTGAATGAATAACGGATCCAGCTGCTAAGAATAATAATGCCTTGGAATAAGCATGAGTAATCAAATGAAATAAAGCACTTCGGTAAGACCCCATTCCTAGAGCTAACATCATATAACCCAATTGAGACATTGTGGAATAAGCTAAACCTCTTTTAATGTCTTGTTGAGCAAGAGCTAAAGTAGCTCCTAATAAAACTGTTATGATTCCTATCAAGGAGATGAAATACATTATGTAAGGTATAACTAAGAAAAGAGGAAGAAGCCTAGCTACAAGAAAAATTCCCGCTGCTACTAAGGTAGCAGCATGTATAAGAGCCGAAATCGGAGTAGGTCCCTCCATGGCATCGGGTAACCAGACATGAAGAGGAAATTGCGCGGATTTCGCAATTGCACCGACAAATAACAGCGCAGCGCATAAAGTAACAAATAAAAGATTGACCTCTTTGCTCGAAATCAAATTATTCAATATTTGGAATAACTCCCGAAATTCAAAACTGCCTGTTATCCAATAAAAGCCTAAAATTCCTAATAATAAGCCAAAATCCCCTACACGATTAGTTACAAACGCTTTTTGGCAAGCATTTGCCGCACCAGGTCGTGTAAACCAAAACCCTATTAATAGATAGGAACATAGTCCAACCAATTCCCAAAAAATATAAATTTGTATAAAATTAGAACTAGTAACTAATCCCAACATGGCAGCACAGAAAAAACTCATATAAGTAAAAAATCTCAAATATCCTTGATCATGAGCCATATAATTATCACTATAAATAAGAACCAAAATTCCAACAGTAGTGACTAATATTGACATAATAGAAGTAAGTGGGTCGATCAAGTAACCGAATTCAAAAGAAAAATCATTATTTATTATCCAAGACCATACATATTGATAGATAGAACCCCTATTTATTTGCTGAATAGATAGATAGATTGAAAATGCCATGACTATACTTAACAATAAAACACTCTGAAAAGACCACATACGACGAAGATTTTTTGTTACCGTGGGAAAAATAAGAAGTCCTGCTCCTATTAACATAGGAACTAGAAGGGGAACAAAAGGTATGATCCACGCATATTGATATGTTTGTTCCATAAACAGTTTGAGTCTTAATTAATTATTTCCGATTCACCCGATTTTATTTTATCTCTTTTGAAAAGAGTCAATAAAAAAGAAAAAAATATGTACTAACTTAAACCAAACTGACAACTAAAATAAACTTTATAGAATTTTCTATTGTGAATTATTCTTAGTTAAAAACTTTCAATTATTCAAATCAAGAAGTTACAATTGGTCAAATAATCTGAAATAGATTCATTAGCAGTTTCCTTTTATTTTTCAAAGGAAAATTTGGTCTCTTTTCTTTTTATCCAAGGGAAAAGGATTACAGCTTTCAATTTCATTAAGCAAGAGTAGGGTTTTGATCTTAAACCTTTCAATTGCACGTAGAACGATGAAAATAGACAGAAAGGCCGTTTTAGTTTCTTTTTCATTAGAATTATAAGAATTAGAATTCTAAGATGAAGTTCAACTAATTTGATGATTTCTACAGCACATCGAATTCTATAGATTTTATTTTATGAATAATGCGAAATAGAGATAGCAATCAAAACAAACGAATCGTTTTTACGAATATATTATGACAATAATAAGAAAAGATAGAATAAAAAAAAGCTAGATAGTAAATAGTAAAAACGATTCATTTTGCGCAATAGATGTCTTTCACATCCAGTTTTAACCTAAAATTAAGTAATTTCTTCATTTTTAAATGGCAGTTCCAAAAAAACGTATTTCGAAATCAAAAAAGCGTATTCGTAAAAATACTTGGAAAAGAAAGAGCTTTTGGACAGCATTAAAAGCTTTTTCGTTAGGAAAATCCCTTTCGACCGGGAATTTGAAAAGTTTTTTTGTATCACAAACAAATAAAAAAACGTTGGAATAATCTGAGTCGACTTTCTTTTTTTTTAGACTAAAATTTTATGACTTCGGCTTTCTATTGATTTATTATTTAGAGTTAATATAGAACTGGGAAATCGAATGCCTTGCTCTTAGCTCTTATGATACGAGAATACGAAATCCTAGATTTACTCATCTTTTTACTTAACTTAAAAAAAGAATACCTTCGAAGGTTCCCAAACATCATTTCGAGGGGACGAGTCTTATTTTCCGCATCAACCTATTTGTTTATGACAAGTAACACTTTTATAAAATAATATAATAAATTAATAAATAGAGTAAAGTAATACAATAAGGCGGATATGAAGATCTTTCGGTTTAGTTAACGAATCGTTGAAACTTATGAATTACTTTTGAAAATTGAAACCCTTTTTTATTTTGGGTAACTTTCTGACTTTTTCTTTTTGATGAATTCTTATACGGATCCCCAAGACTATCTTGTCATGTAATAAATATTGACGCCCCAATTTTTAAAGTATAAGTATAAAATAAGAAAATGAGTATGTTATATCTGCAGAATCGGTTAATTATGAGTGTTTTAAAATAGGTATATAGGTATTGCTAAAATTCATTTTTTTGTTTTGATTTTTGAAATCAAGACAAAAAAATGAAAACCAAAATTTTTGTTTTGAATTCGACCCCTAGTTACGAATCAAACTATCTAGTTACCGGAGTTTAATTGCAAGCGATCCAAAAATACACGAAAACCGTAAGTAATAAGTATAAGTGAAATAAAACAAAGACTCTAAACTCAAATAATAAACTTTCAAATTCATATTTCAAGAAATTTTTATGTATAAAATTGAACCAGACTATACTGAATTTACCTTTCAAATCTTGACGTTTGCTTACTCATAGCCTATAATGAATTAGACTATTATGGGTTCACGACACGCCGCTATGGTGAAATTGGTAGACACGCTGCTCTTAGGAAGCAGTGCTAGCGCATCTCGGTTCGAGTCCGAGTGGCGGCATACCGTCTTCTAAAAAAAGAAAATAGACCTTATAATCTTATAAGGAATTCAATTCCCGATTTCATTTTTCTTAGGTAATTGGGGGGCTAGACTCTTCGTTGTTTAAGCTTTTTTTATGATATTTTCAACCTTAGAGCATATATTAACTCATATTTCCCTTTCGATCATTTTAATTTTAATGACAATTCATTTGATAATATTTTTAGTCGACGAAATAAGAAAACTATATGATTCATCAGAAAAGGGCATGCTAGTAACTTTTTTCTGTATAACAGGATTATTAGCTACTCATTGGATTTCTTCGGAACATTTCCCACTAAGTGATTTATATGAATCATTCATTTTCCTTTCATGGAGTTTCGCTCTGATTCATATCATTCCGTATTTCACAAAAAATACAAAATTTTTAAGCAAAATAATCAGCCCAAGCGCTATTTTTACCCAAGGTTTTGCTACTTCAGGTCTTTTAACAGAAATACATCAATCTTCAATATTAGTACCCGCTCTTAAATCCGAGTGGTTAATAATGCACGTAAGTATGATGATATTGGGCTATGCAGCCCTTTTATGCGGATCATTATTATCAGTAGCACTTCTGGTCATTACATTTCGAAAAAACGGAAAGCTTTTTTCAGGGGGCAACGATTTTTTAACTGAGTCATTTTTATTTGGGGAAAATCTTTTTCAAAAGACTTCTTTTTTTTCTGCTAAGAATTATTATAGGACCCAATTCATTCAACAATTGGATTTTTGGAGTTATCGGGTTATTAGTCTAGGATTTCTCTTTTTAACCATAGGAATACTTTCGGGAGCGGTGTGGGCTAACGAAGCGTGGGGATCTTATTGGAGTTGGGACCCAAAAGAAACTTGGGCTTTTATTACTTGGATTGTATTCGCAATTTTTTTACATACTCGAACAAATCTAAATTTGCAGAGTGTAAATTCCGCAATTGTAGCATCTATTGTGGCATCTATAGGCTTTCTTATAATTTGGATATGCTATTTTGGAGTCAATCTAGTAGGAATAGGTCTACATAGTTATGGTTCATTTCCATCAACATCTAGTTGAATTCAAAAAACGTTCTTACAAATCTAAGAGAGTGCAGTATATAATAAATAAAAAAGCTAAAAGACTATAATAATTAGAATAATAAAAAAAGATATAATAAAGATTAAAACTTTGTGTGAACGAGCATACGTACCGTTTGAATCAAATATTGTATTGATTCAAACGGTACGCGGGTGGTTCAAATTGATTGTTTTTAGTTAACTGAAGAGAAGAAAAAACCTTCCTTTTTACATTTACAACGAACGTTTTTTTTTAAACTTTTTTTTAGGATTTTGGTTTTATTTATAAGACTTGTCGATAAAAAAAATGAGATAGAATAACTTCGACCTTTTCAACTGATAGTGAAAGAACGAAATCGGGGTACATACCAATACCTATGACAGGTAACAAAATGGAGATAGAAAGAAATAACTCTCGCGGTCCAGAATCCAAAAAAGAAGAGTTGGGGGCATTAAATAGCTTGTATCCATAAAACATCTGGCGTAACATAGATAATGAATAAATAGGAGTTAATATAATTCCAATTGCCATTACAAAAGAAATGAGTATTTTGGACATGAAAAGATATTTTTTGGCGCTAATTATTCCAAAAAATACTAGTAATTCGGCAACAAAACCGCTCATACCTGGTAATGCAAGGGAAGCCATTGAAAAGCTACTGAACATCGTGAATATTTTTGGCATTTGAATAGCTATTCCCCCCATTTCGTCAAGATAAACAAGCCGTATTCTATCATAAGTCGTTCCCGCCAAGAAAAAAAGTGCAGCACCAATAAATCCATGAGAAATTATTTGTAAAAGAGCTCCATTAAGTCCCGTATCGGTCATAGAACCAATTCCTATAATTATAAAACCCATATGAGATACAGAGGAATAGGCTATTCGTCTTTTTAAATTTCGTTGTCCAAGAGATGTTAAAGCTGCATAGATCATTTGGATTGTGCCTACTATCACCAAATAGGGAGAAAATAGAGAATGGGCGTGAGGAAATAATTCCATATTGATTCGAATCAATCCATATGCTCCCATTTTTAATAAGATTCCGGCTAGAAGCATACAAGTACTGTAATGTGCTTCTCCGTGGGTATCAGGTAACCATGTATGTAGGGGTAAAATAGGTGATTTGACAGCAAAAGCAATAAAAAATCCAATATAGAATATTATTTCTAAAGCCGCGGGGTATGACTGATTTACTGATGTTTCAAAATTGAATGTTGGTTCATTCGAACCATATAAAGTAAGACCCAAAACTCCCATTAATAGAAAAATGGAACCCCCTGCCGTATACAAAATAAATTTTGTAGCTGAGTATAGACGTTTCTTCCCCCCCCACATGGATAGAAGTAGATAAACGGGAATTAATTCTAATTCCCACATGATGAAAAAAAGGAAAAGGTCTCGAGAAGCAAATAATCCTATTTGACCACTGTACATTGCTAACATCAGGAAATGAAATAATCGAGAATCGCGAGTAACTGGCCGGGCCGCTAAAGTAGCTAAAGTGGTTATAAATCCTGTCAATAAAATAGGGCCTACAGAAAGTCCATCTATTCCCAATCTCCAATGGCAATCAAAAAAATTGATCCATTTATAAGTCTCCTCTAGTTGGATTAATGGATCGTCCACCTGGAAATGAAAACAAAATGTATAAGTCGTTATAAGGAGTTCTAAAATACATATACAAAGTGTATACCATCTAATTACCCTATTTCCTTTATGGGGAAGAAAGAAAACGATGGAACCCGCAAATATTGGAAAAACGACAATTATTGTTAACCAAGGAAAAAAATTCGTGGTAAAGACAAGATACACTTGGCCCACAAAACCCGTGCTCGAAAATCAAAATATTTGAGGCACGGGTTTTCAGTAAAAAAATGAAATGGATTCCGGTATAGTTTTCTGGAACATATTAATAAGCTAGACCCATACTGCGAGTTGTTTCATGCCATAAATAAACTCGGACACTCAAGAAATCTGTTGGACAAGCGGATTCACATCTCTTACAACCAACACAGTCCTCTGTTCTTGGAGCGGAAGCAATTTGTTTAGCCTTACATCCGTCCCACGGTATCATTTCTAATACATCGGTAGGGCAGGCTCGGACACATTGAGTACATCCTATACATGTATCATAAATCTTTACGGAATGTGACATTGGATCTATAGAGTTCTTAACGTCATAAATTTTCGATCTAGTAACCTTGATAAACGAATCCCTTTTTTAGATACCAGATGAATCAATGAGTTATTAGAATTTTTCTAATCAATCTACTTCTGGATTGGTTTAGGAGAGAGGGCTAAAATACTTTGATTTATTATGTTTTTGCAAACATGATCATACCTTATGTAGATGTAGCAAACCTACATGCGAATTCTAATCAATTTATCAACACTCAATATTAGAATTTATAGGATTCATACTAATTATTCAACAAATTTGATTGGTCAATACGAGTTGATTTTCTGTTACGATAAATTGAGGAAACAATAGCCAGCCCAATAGCTGCTTCAGCAGCTGCAATAGCTATAATAAAAATTGAGAAAATGTCTCCTTTTAATTGACGATTATCAAAAAAATACGAAAAGGTTACCAAATTCATATTAACTGCATTAAGTATAAGTTCAAGACACATAAGGGCTCTAACCATATTTCGACTTGTGATCAATCCATAGATACCGATAGAAAATAAAAAGGCACTCAACACAAGGGCATGCTCGAGCATCATTCAAAAACTCCTTATCATTATCAATCTTGACTTTTTTCAATAAGAAAAAACAATTCAACCGATTCGATTGACTACTGTATAACAAATATGTAACAACAAAATCTAGCGGTAATAGATTGACTTCACGCTAAAGGCTTTCAATTTTAGATTTATACAGTATACAGGAAAAAAAGAATTGAAGGAAAATGAATGGGGTACAAGTTTTATTTGAATTCTTTGAAAATTTGAATATCACTTTTTTATTGACGAGCTATAACAATTGCACCTATTAGAGCAACTAAAAGAATTATTGAAATGAGTTCAAATGGAAGAAAAAAATCTGTTGATAAATGAATTCCAATTTGTTGACTATTGCTTATCAAATCTTGCTCGATAATCTGGTTTGATCGTGTAGTCCAAATAATACCGTACCATGACGTATCTAGAATAGTCGAAATTAGTGAAATAAAAAGACTTATACAAACTTGTGAAGTAATACCATCTCCAAGGGTCCAAAGAGGAAAATCATTTGAATATTCTGAACCATTCAAGAACATCACAGCAAAAAGAATTAAAACATTTATAGCTCCTACATAAATGAGTAGTTGTGCAGCAGCTACAAAATAGGAGTTAGATAGAATATAGAATAAGGATATACAAACAAGAACCAATCCCAACGAAAAGGCCGAATAAATTGGATTGGGAAATAATACTACTCCTATACTCCCTAATATAAGACCTGATCCTAAAAAAACTAAAAGAAAATCATGTATTGGTCCAGGTAAATCCATTTTTTATCAATTCTAAAAAAAAATATAAATCGAAGAATTTCATGATTTTATTGACCTCACCAGGAAAAAGAAGTTATTCATATGTCATTCTTTATTCATCCAAAGAAAAACCCTGTTTATTCTTATCTCATTTATTCTTTTTGAAATCATTATTTTGACTAGTTACTAGAACAATAATCTAAACATAGAAATCAATTTTCTAGCCAAACGAAGTTACGAGTCTCACTAACCAATCAATAGGTTGAATTGACCAAGCAAAAGAATATCATTTTTTTAGACCCAAACTGAGCTTAGTAATTGGTAATTTTGTTTAATCAATAGTTTATTCATTTTTGATTTGAGGTAAATTCGAAATTTTTCGAATTGTATAATCCTCAATTACTGACATTGGTAACCGACCCAAAGCAATTTGATTAAAATTCAATTCATGCCGATCATAAGTAGAAAGTTCATATTCTTCAGTCATTGATAAACAATTTGTTGGACAATATTCAACACAATTACCGCAAAATATACAAAGTCCAAAATCAATACTGTAATTAAGCAATCGTTTCTTGCGAATATCTGTTTCCAATTGCCAATCAACAACAGGTAAATCTATAGGACATACACGAACACAAACTTCACAAGCAATGCATTTATCAAATTCAAAATGGATTCGGCCTCGAAAGCGTTCTGGTGTGATCAATTTTTCATAGGGATATTGAATAGTTACGGGTAAACGATTTGCATGGGACAGGGTAATCATGAAACCTTGGCCGATATACCTGGCAACTCGTATTGTTTGTTGACCATAATTCCTGAGTTCAGTTACCATAGGGAACATATCGTGAATATCTATAAAAAATTTATGCTTGTTTCTTTCTCTTGTTTGAGGCAAGCCGTCAATCTTGAATATTGTAGTCTTTTACAGTGAAAGAAGTTGAGACGAAGTTGTTAATAATAGATTACCTAGAGAAATAGGTAAAAGAAATTTCCATCCAAGATTTAATAGTTGGTCCATTCTGAGCCTTGGTAAAGTCCATCTTGTTGCAATAGAAATGAACAAGAACGAAAAGGTTTTAGCTAATGTAATAACGATACTTACTATTGTTCCAAAGACTTTACCCCTTTTAGTTATGTCAAAAAGCTCAGGAAGAAATATGTATGGAATAGAAAGATTCCAACCCCCTAAGTAAAGAACTGTTACAAATAATGAAGAAATTAGTAGATTCAGATATGAAGCAACGTAAAATAAACCAAATTTGATGCCTGAATATTCGGTTTGATACCCCGCTACTAATTCTTCTTCCGCTTCTGGTAAATCAAAAGGTAATCGCTCGCATTCGGCTAAAGAAGAAATTATAAAAATGATAAACCCTATCGGTTGACGCCACAAATGCCACCCCCAAAAACCATACTTTGACTGCGCTTCAACTATATCAACTGTACTTGAACTGTTAGATAATCATAGTCGATGATAACATTACTGTTATCGTCGCTATTCCAGAACCGTACATGAGATTTTCATCTCATACGGCTCCTCAGAAGTCAAAAATAAATGTAAGGACTCTTCCATATTATTGATATGGGTGTCGGATAGATAGAGTCAAAAAATAAATACTCTACGGTCCCGAATTATACCAATTGAATTCTGTCTGCTATATAAATTAAGTGCTTCGGAATTGATCTCAATCTTTTAAGAATTTTCGTTGGTCTTTGTTTATTAATAACTTCATCTTTCAATAAAACAAAAAATTTGTTTTGTTTGTAGCAATATCATATACACATTTCAACCTCTCATTTTCTTCAATTACGAAAAAGAATTCGGCATTTGTTCATGAATCGTAATAAAGATTTTGTCTCTTGATTTATTTTATTTCCTATGCCGAATAAAATCAATCTCACCTTTTTATTTCGCTCCTATTCTCCTTTCTCAGAAAAAAGGGCACTTGGACCAAAGTAAAAGATTACTTCGTTCTTTATAGTTATTTTCTTAATCCGTGAATAGGAGGATACTCTGGATCAGGATCGTGGGGAGTACTTCTTGATTATTTCTACTAACTTCAAGTCCCCATTTGAATTCCTTATATGTAGAGAAATATCTTGTTGGATAACTTACATAATCTTTATTACAAATCCTTTGTGTATCTTGGTCTTCCTACCCATCCACTCGTTTTTGAAATCTCCCGTTATGGAAATACATCTAGAATATATAGATAGTAAAAACTCCATACAGTTGATCTTTGAAACCCGCTTCCGACTATGATGACTAATCCACCAAGCTTGGGGGTAAAAAGCAAACATAATAAAACTTTTTTATGTTTGCTTTTTTAACTTTATTCTTGTACATAGGAAAGAAGACTTAATTGTTGTACTGCCAAATTCGAAGCCGCTTTTTTTTCACTCATATAACTATCTAGTTTCCTTTATCATCCCCAAGTATCCAATACTCTAGAAGAACTACGAACACAAAAAAATATGTATATAAAAAAAAGAATAAATCACCCTAAAGATCTTAAAAGTTAGAAACTTAGAAGGATTATTCTTATAAAATAAAAACATTGAATAAAAATATGAAAATAAAAATACCGCATATATAGCATCCATAGAAAAAAAAAGAGATAGACATAAGAAATATTACTAGAAATATTACTCAAAAATGATAAAGAATTACTTTTCTTTTATCTTTTAAAGTGTTTTTTTTGCTTCGCTAGTAATAAGCGAAGCAAAAAATTGCATTGTGGGTGCAAAAAGAAAAAATTGATTTCTAGTTAGCATATTTCTAGTTATCATAATCATAATTTTATTGAACTTCGGGTTTTAAGAGGAAATTAATAGTTGTTCGATCTCACAAGTCAAAACTACCAAGACGCATAGAGCTTTTTTATACCTGATCGAATCACACGCAGAGAAATTGATAATACACATAAAGCTAAGGGTATTTCATAACTAATTGATTGAGCAGCTGCCCGTAGACCACCTAAAAAGGAATATTTATTATTTGATCCATATCCGGACATAAGAAGTCCAACGGGAGCAATACTTGAAGCGGCGATCCAGAAAAAAACCCCAATACTAAGATCGGCTAAAACAAGCTTATAACCAAAAGGAATTACTAAATAACTTAGAAAAACGGATATCACTGCTATGGAAGGTCCGATACGGAATAAGCGAGTATCCCCTCGAGATGGAAGAAGGCTTTCTTTCAAAAGGAGTTTGATACCATCTGCTAAAGCTTGAAGAATTCCTAAAGGACCCGCATATTCGGGGCCAATACGTTGTTGTATTCCCGCGGATATTTCCCTTTCTAACCAAACAATTACTAGTAAACCCATTGTGATTCCTAATACAATAGTAAAAATAGGGGCAAGTATCCATATGATCCCATAGACTTCTTTGACTTTTACGGATTCCAATCCGGAAAAGGAATGGATAGCCTGGATTTGTGTTGTATCAATTATCATTTCAACGATCAACTTCCCCCATAATGATATCTATGCTACCTAGTATCGTCATAATATCAGCCAATTTCATTCTTTTAACCACCTGAGGAAGAATTTGCAAATTGATCAAACCCGGTGGACGAATTTTCCATCTCCAAGGAAAAACGCTCTGATCTCCTATCAGAAAAATTCCCAATTCTCCCTTTGGAGCTTCGACTCTCACATAAAGTTCTTGCTTCGATAATTCAAAAATAGGAGAGGTTTTTTTAGCAATGAATCGGTATTCAAAATCATTCCATTGGGGATGTTTTACTCTATCAAAACGTCGGATTTCTAAATTCTCATAAGGCCCCCCCGGAATTCCTTCCAGGGCCTGTTGAATCATTTTTATGGATTCTTCCATTTCGCCGATTCTTACTAAATAACGAGCTAAAGAATCCCCCTCTTTTTGCCATTGAACCTCCCAAGCAAATTCGTCGTAACACTCATACTGATCGATTTTACGAAGATCCCATTCGATTCCCGAAGCTCGTAGCATTGGTCCGGATAAACCCCAATTGAGTGCTTCTTCTGCCCTAATAGTGCCTATACCTTCAACTCGTTCTAAAAAAATGGGATTCTGTGTAATAAGTTTTTGATATTCAGCAACCCCTGTTAAAAAATAATTGCAAAAATCCAAACATTTATCTATCCAGCCATGGGGTAGATCAGCAGCTACTCCCCCGATACGAAAAAAATTATGCATCATTCGCATACCGGTGGCAGCTTCGAATAGGTCATATATCAACTCTCTTTCTCGAAAAATATAGAAGAAAGGAGTCTGCGCCCCAATATCCGCCATAAATGGACCGAGCCATAACAAATGGGAAGCTATACGACTTAACTCCAACATAATGACTCTGATATAGCTAGCTCTTTTAGGTACTTGAATATTGCTCAATCGTTCAGGTCCATTTACGGTTATTGCTTCTGTAAACATAGTAGCTAAATAATCCCAACGTGTGACATAGGGCAAATATTGTATAATTGTTCGGTTTTCCGCAATTTTCTCCATCCCTCTGTGTAAATAACCCAATATTGGTTCGCAGTCAATAACATCTTCACCATCGAGAGTAAGAATAAGTCGAAGAACACCATGCATTGATGGGTGGTGAGGACCCATATTGACTATCATGAGGTCTTTTCTTGTAGCTGGTGCAGTCATAAATTTTTTACCGATTCGTTCTTCCATGTAATTCTTCCATGAATTGCTGAATGTGAAAAGAGGTTCATCAAAATTGAAACGAAACAAATAAGTTAAAAACAAATGACTCCTCAAATTAAAAATTAATGAGTTTTTGTCTCTCGAATATCCAATTTCTCAATTAATTCTTTATAACGTACTTTATTTTTTTTTGACAAATAAGCTAGCAGCCGTTGACGTTTTCCCAAAATTTTACGCAAACCTTTCTGAGATAAATAGTCTTTTTTGTGCAATTTTAAATGGGAAGTAAGTCTCTGTATCTTATTGGTGAAATTGAATATTTGAAATTCAACGGACCCTCTGTTTTCTTTGGTTTCTTCTTGAGAAATAACCGAAATGAATAAGTTTTTTACCATAAAAAAAGAATTGATCCCCTTCCCTGATATATATTTTAACGAATTTTATTGATCAATAAAAAGAATGCCAATAATTTGAATGATTGATATAGAATAAATTGCTTTCTGAACTCCTCAGTTTATCCATTCCAATGAATTCAAAATCCTATTTTGAATTCAGATAAGAATCTCGTACATTTTTGTATTCACAAAAGTGAATCAATTAGACCTAAAATGAAATGAATATCTTTGGATTCATTGATAATTTATAGGTCTAATGGATACGCTGTATCCTCTATTCAGTGAGATTCGAATGAGGTATAAGATAAGGCATGTGTGCATTTGTTTTCTATCATATACCCTGCTACAGGGTATATAGTAATACTATCAACGAATTTTCAATGGTAGATACATGTGGATCCTTAAGATACTGAAACGACTGCCGTTATTAGTATCAAACCAATAACGATTCATACAAGCTAAATCTTCCAATCGATAATTGGGCCAAAGAAAAAACTTGAATTGAATTAATTCATTTTTCTCCTTATCACGAAGGTTCCTTTCTTCCCAAAAGTGACTACAGTTTTTTACCCCGTTTTCGTTGAAAAATACGGAATTGGTATCCACATCATTCCAATTGTTTGAATTGAAACAAATTAGAATTCTCAATTCTCTACGACGTCTAGACGATAAAATATTTTCAAGAACAAGCGCATCAAAATGATTGTTCTCTCTAGCTCGAATTATTCTTTGTTTTCGGTATTGTTGATTAGTTTTGTTTTTACTCTTATGAACCAACGAAATACCTATGGTTTGATACATAAGAAATTGCCCATTGTTTTTTACAGACAGTCCAAGGCGGTCCACAACCACTCCTATGCTTTTGAAAAATTTTAGAATACTCAAATTGCTCTTCGACTTCCACATTACATTCAATTGTAATTTTCTCCTTTCAATGCATGATAGAGTCATGGTTTCTAGATTTATCGAGCTCTTCGGGAGAGCTAATATCCGGACATTTTTGCGAATGTTTTGACCGATATTCCTTTGATCCCATCTCAATTGCAAAAGGAAATACTTTTTCATGAATAACTCTCTTAGCTCTCTTGTACTTAGACTTTTCTTTTCACTATCGGTTTCACTTTTCTTTTCACTATCGGTTTCACTTTTCTTTTCACTATCGGTTTCACTTTTCTTTTCACTATCGGTTTCACTTTTCTTTTCACTATCGGTTTCACTTTTCTTTTCACTATCGGTTTCACTTTTCTTTTCACTATCGGTTTCACTTTTCTTTTCACTATTGGTTTTACTTTTCTTTGTACCTTTTTTCATGTCTGATTTCGCGGAATCTTCTTCTTCAAGATTTTGGTTTTCAGCGATGTTTTTCTTTTTATTATCGGTTTCACTTAGATTCGAATTTAAAAGAAGTAATTTGCTTGGTATAATCCACGGTTTCGTTTTATATACATTAAAAAGCCGCACAAATTCTGGGAAGAACCAAAGTTCCAGATTCGAGATGGGACGATTTAGTATTTGTTCATTCATTCCCATCCAATCAAAAAAAGAATTTGGAGAATTAGGTTGATTGATTTCTGGATTTTGATTAATCGGAATATAAAAAGGGTCTTTTTCTTGTTTATCAATTGGATCAATTAATTGATCGTTATTAGTCCCAATTGGAGTCTTTTGATTACTGCTGGGATTGATCTCTTCTTCGGGATTGATCTCTTCTTCGGGATTGATCTCTTCCTCTTCTTCTTTATCAATTGCATAAAATATTTCATCCTTATTAGTCCCAATTGGAGTCTTTTGATTACTGCTGGGATTGATCTCTTCCTCTTCTTCTTTATCAATTGGATCAATTAATTGAAAATTATTAGTCCCAATTCGAGTCTTTTGATTACTGCTGGGATTTACCGCGACCCAGGATTCAATAGCCACTTTTTTTCTAAGATCAAAATAGATATTTTCCCAATTAAAATATTTTCTATTAAGATTTTTTTCTATATATGGAATATATACCCTTTCTATTCTTCCTATAAAAATATTGATAGGGATACTTCCTGTTATCGCAAACAAGGAGTTTTGCGACATGTTGTAATTATCAGAAACCGCTTGCCTTTTAGTTACTTGAGGGATTGATCTATAAAAAACCGAGTCACCTTTATTTTCATTATTAATGGATTTATATGATAAAAGATCATATCTATAGCATTTTTGAAAATTATCTTTTTGATTCGATAATGAGTTAGGACCCTTTTTTTTCTTGTAATGACTTAATTGGTATTTTCCACATGAATTCCATTTTTTTAAATCTTTTTTTTGAGACCTACAATATCGATTAACCCTATTTCGCCATTTTTGTTTTTGTGACATTAAGCTAGACCAGATAATCTGAGATAAATCGTATTGATAATTCCCTCTTAACCAATTTTTCCATTGACTCGTTATAGACCGCTGAAGTTTCTTATGTATTACTTCAGACTGAAATATTCCTTGTGTTCGAAAGGAGTCTTTCATTTGAGTTTTAAGGAAGAAAGATGTTCCATGATGTTGAAGAACGGATCTTAATTTAGACAAGTTAACAACCCCGGTTTGTGATATTTTGTAAAATACATATGCTTGTGACAAGTTGGATAAATCACAAAAAATTTCTGAATTTTTCTTACAACTATTATAAGTATAAGTTTTTATATTTGAAATAAAGTGAATTGTATTTTTAGTTTTTTTATTAATTATTTTTTTATTTGTTTCATTCTTGGAAATATATTTTTCAATCAAATTTTTTGTCGATTCAACAAAGAGTTGTGTATTCGTTTGGCAAATATGAATAGTAGATAAACAAATATCGTTATATATTCTTTGAATGAAAAATTTTCTAAAATAATGAAATTTACATATTATGTTTTTTAGTTTTACTATTTGCCAAATCTTTTTTGACAACTCTAATCTACAACTTTTTTTGTAAGTACTAATATCTAGTTCTAGAGTTACTTTTTTTTTCTCTTCGGTAATTCTTTCTATTTGATTTTTGATTGTACTTGTTCTATCAGTCATATCTTGCATTTTAGTTTCTATCAGTGAAGAATTTGTCCAATCTGGAATTTGAATTTTTTGAATTTGACTAAAAGATTCATCAATTATCTGGTTGCTTATTCTAGAATCTTTTTCTTTTTCCATTCCACCTATTTCTCTCGATCTAAATAATAAAATTGGTTTACCCTTGGAGAGGTCTTTTTCTATAAACGGAAGATTTTGGTTTGTTGTTCTTGTTTCTTTTGAAACTTTTTTAAATAATTTTATTATTATTTTTTTTAAAACGCTTTCAGCTGTAACCTTTTCATATTTTCCAATTTTTTTTTCGAGTTCCTTTAAAATGGGCTCAAAAAAGGAAGGTGTTTTTCGGGGAGAGCCAAAAGGCAGTTCTGTTTCCCTTCCAAAAATTGTTAAAAAACAAACGTCATCACGAGAAGTTAGCGGTTTAGATGTGTGCCAAGGTTTCAGATGGAAAGGATATACAATCTTGATCTGAATACCTTGTGTCAACCAATTTTCCGGAAATTCTGTTTCGGATAACGGATTACCAGTATAAGTGCACTTAATATGCTTTTCTCTATTCCATTCCTCGAAATCTTCAGACCATTCAGGAATTTGCAATAATAGCATACGTCCAAGATTTTTACCGATTATCAATGAAGGTAATATAAGATTTTTTCTAAGACTTGATTGGGCTATTAAAATGCAACCCCTTAACATTTGGGTAATTTCAAAAGTATCCCAGGCTTCCCCTATCTCTAATCGCTTTTTTTCCTTTACTCGGTCGTTTTTCTTTTTAGATTCTCTTTTTGGTTTTTCTTCTCTTTTTGTTTGTTCGTCTGTAGACTCTAAAATCCTGAACCCTTTTCCCGCCGACCAATTTCTAAAAATTCGGTTCAGTTGAACCGGGCGGGGGATAGCAAAAGAAAAAAGTTTTTTTTTTTTTATCCTGTCAAAAAAAAGGGGGGAATGTGCATTTGCTTGAAACAGTTTCTCAATAACAATTTTACGCCTTTGAGTTCGCATAGAGCCTTTGATTAAGCCGTGCTTAAAATCGGGTTGGTGTGCATAACGCATCACAACAAGCCCCTTCTCTTCATCTTCTTTAGCCTCTTCTTCTGGGGTTTTAGTCTTGGTTTCTTTATTCACAGTATCAGTTTCTTTGCTAGCATTAGTCTTCGTTTCTTTATTCACAGTATCAGTCTCTTTGCTAGCATTAGTCTTGGTTTCTTTATCAACAGTATCAGTCTCTTTGCTAGCATTAGGCTTCGTTTCTTTATCAACAGTATCAGTCTCTTTGCTAGCATTAGGCTTCGTTTCTTTATTCACAGTATTAGTCTCTTTGCTAGCATTAGTCTTGGTTTCTTTATCA